TTATTAATTGTTATTAATTGTTATTAATTGTAATAAATAATTTTGTATAATAATAATACTATTCCTATTATTATTATTATTAATTATTATTAATTATTAATTATTAATTATAATAAATAATTTTGTATAATAATAATAATAAAAATATTAATATAAATTATTTTAAATAGAATCAAACTATCTCTAAAGATTTCAAAAATCTTCATGCATCATACATCATAAAATATTAAATTTTAATATAAATTTTTATATAATTTTAAATTTGCAATTTAATGTTATTTTTTAACTATAAAATTAATTAATTTTTTAATAACATAAAAAAACTTTATCATATAAGATTTAAAATAATTAATTTTATTTAAAGCTTTGAAGGCTTTTAGTTTATTTAACTTAAAATCTTTAATAATTTAAAAAGATAAGCTAAGTAAGCTGTTGGGCTCATACCCCAAATATAAAAATTTCAATTTTTTTCTTTTTATTATTGATAAAATGTCCGAATTAGGTAATAAACTGTAAATTTATTTATGAAATTTTTTTTTCTTTTATCAAACCTTTAAATATTTTCATGTTTATTAATGAAGTGCCTGATAAAAAGGATTATTTTGATAGAGTAAAACATGTAATAAATTACCTTCATTATAAATTTAACCTTTATTTATAAAATTAAGTATTTAATTATAAAAAAATTATATAAAATAAATTTAGTAATTTATTTAACTTACCTTAATTAATAATAAATAAAATAAAAAAATTTTACAATTTAATAAACCTAGAACAATCAAAAATAAACTTATTATTTTTAATAATAATAATATTAAGAACATTAATTACATTAAATGCTACATCATGAATTAGAGCATGAATGGGAATAGAAATAAATTTAATATCATTTATTCCATTAATAATAATAAAAAATAAATTATTTAATTCATCAAATGCTATAATAACCTATTTCATAGTTCAAACTAGAAGATCTTGCTTATTATTATTTATAATTATAATAAACAAAATAGAAATAGATTTCACTAAATTAAATTTACTAAATATAATTATTCAATTAAGATTAATAATAAAAATAGGGGCTGCCCCAACACATTGATGAGTTCCGAAAATTATTAATATATTAAGATGAAAAAATTGTTTCATTATACTAACATGACAAAAACTTGCTCCTATTTCATTAATTACAATAACAAATTCAAGAACCTTAATTTATAAATCAATTATTTTATCTTTAATTATTGGGGCAATTTTAGGAATTAACCAAACTTCAATTAAATTAATTATTTCATATTCATCAATTAATCATATTTCTTGATTATTAATCTCTATCATAATAAATATTTCTTTATTTTATTTATATTTTATTATTTACTCATTATCAATTTTAATAATTTGTAGATTATTAAATAATATAAACATTAATTACTTAAATCAATTATATAAAAATTATAATTTTAATATATTCAGTAAAATTTTATTAATAATAATATTTCTATCAATAGCAGGAATCCCTCCTATGATCGGGTTTTTCCCCAAATTAAAAATTCTAATAATAATAATTAAAAACAATTTAATTATAGAAAGATTAATTTTTATTTTTTTCTCCCTAATTACTTTATCTTATTATATATACCCGTTACTATCAATTATAATACTATCAAAAATAAATTCAAAATGAATAAATAATAAAATAATTTATATAAAATACATTATATTTATTATTTTAATTAATATTATTCTATCATTAATTATTATTATTATTGTATCAATATAAAATTAATGAATAAATGATTACTTTCAACTAATCATAAAAATATTGGAACATTATATTTTATTTTTGGATTCTGATCTGGAATATTAGGACTATCTTTTAGTATAATTATTCGAACAGAATTAGGAACTCCAAGATCCCTAATTGGAGACGACCAAATTTATAACACTGTTGTAACATCTCATGCTTTCCTAATAATTTTTTTTATAGTTATACCAATCATAATTGGGGGATTTGGAAATTGACTAGTACCATTAATATTAGGGGCACCTGATATAGCTTTCCCCCGATTAAATAATATAAGATTTTGACTATTACCCCCCTCCATTGTATTTTTATTATCAAGAAGAATTGTAAATACAGGGACAGGAACAGGATGAACTATTTATCCTCCTCTTTCAAGAACAATAGGACATAATGGGGCATCAGTTGATTTAACAATTTTTTCACTTCACTTAGCGGGAATTTCATCGATTTTAGGGGCCATTAATTTTATTTCAACTATAATTAATATAAAAATTAAAATAATAAAATATGATCAATTACCCCTATTTATTTGAGCAACTTCATTAACCACATTATTACTATTATTATCACTTCCTGTATTAGCTGGAGCAATTACAATATTATTAACTGATCGTAATTTAAACACATCATTTTTTGATCCTGCTGGAGGAGGTGATCCTATTTTATATCAACATTTATTTTGATTTTTCGGACACCCTGAAGTTTATATTCTAATTTTACCAGCTTTTGGGGTTATTTCTCATATTATTTCTCAAGAATCAGGGAAAAAAGAAACATTTGGAACATTAGGAATAATTTACGCAATAATAACTATTGGGCTATTAGGATTTGTAGTATGAGCTCACCATATATTTACTGTAGGAATAGATGTAGATACTCGAGCTTACTTTACAGCTGTAACAATAATTATTGCCATTCCAACAGGAATTAAAATTTTTAGATGATTAGCTACTATTTATGGCTCTAATTTAAAATTTAATGCTTCTTTAATATGAACAATAGGATTCATTTTCCTTTTTACAATAGGAGGATTGACAGGAATTATACTATCTAATTCATCAGTTGATATTATTTTACACGACACTTATTATGTTGTAGCACATTTTCATTATGTATTATCAATAGGAGCTATTTATGGAATTATAGCAGGGTTTATTTACTGATACCCATTATTTACAGGAATAGCAATAAATAACAAATGATTAAAAATTCAATTTTTCATTATATTTATTGGTGTAAATTTAACATTTTTTCCTCAACATTTTTTAGGATTAAATGGAATACCCCGACGATATAGTGATTATCCAGATGCATATTTAATATGAAATATTTTATCCTCAATAGGATCATTAATCTCCTTTATTAGAACAATCTACTTTATTTTTATTATATGAGAAAGAATCTCAGCTCAACGTCAAATCATTTTCACCTCAAATTTAAATTCATCTTTAGAATGAAATCAAAAAACACCACCTACAAACCATAGATTTAATGAAATTCCATTAATTTTCATAAAAATAATTAATTAAATATTTAAAATTTAAATAAAATCTAATATGGCAGACTAGTGCAATGGCTTTAAGATCCATTTATAAAGAACTCAAAATCTTTTTTTAGAAATTAATATATGAATAAATTTTACTTTTCAAGATGCAATTTCACCATCCATAGAACAATTAATTTTTTTTCATGATCATTCAATAATTATCTTAATTTTAATTACATTATCAATTTTTTATCTAATAATTTCAATAATATTAAATAAATTAACTAATCGATTTTTACTAAATAAACAAAATATTGAAATTATTTGAACACTAATACCCATATTAATATTAATTTTCATTGCTATACCATCAATTCATTTATTATATCTAATAGATGAAATTAAAACCCCAATTATAACTATTAAATCTATTGGACATCAATGATATTGAAGTTATGAATATTCAGATTTCAAAAATATTGAATTTGACTCTTATATAAATCAAAATAATAATCTAAAATTAAATTCATTTCGATTATTAGATGTAGATAATAATTTAATTTTACCTATAAATACTCAACTTCGTATATTAATTACATCATCGGATGTGATTCATTCGTGAACAGTACCTTCTATTGGTAAAAAAATTGATGCTATCCCTGGACGATTAAATCAAATTAATCTAATAATTAACCGCCCTGGATTAATATTTGGACAATGTTCAGAAATTTGTGGGGCAAATCATAGATTTATACCCATTACTATTGAAAGAATTCCTATAAATTTTTTTTTAAAATGAATTAATAAATTTAACTAATATAAAAAAAATTCATTAAGTGACTGAAAGAAAGTAATGATCTCTTAAATCATAATATAGTATAGTAACGAATACTCTTAATGAAAGAATTAATTTAATTAAAATATTAATATGTCATATTAAAACTATTAGATAATCCTGATATTCTTTTATTCCTCAAATATATCCAATAAATTGATTAAATCAATATTTATTTTTCTTATTTATTTTCTATTTTATTATTATACTAAATTATTATAATATAAATCATAAAAATTTTAAAAAAAAAAATTTTAAAAAAAAATATATAAACTTATTTAAATTAAATTGAAAATGATAATAAATTTATTTTCTATTTTTGACCCAATGTCTAGAATTTTTAATCTTTCAATAAACTGAATCAGATCATTATTAATTATATTATTTATCCCAATAAATTTCTGATTTATTTCTTCTCGTATAAATTTAATTTGAAACAAAACATTGATTAATATTCACTTAGAATTAAAATCTTTATTAAAAAATTTTTTAAACAAAGGAAATACAATTATTTTTTCGTCTATTTTTTTATTAATTATTTTTAATAATTTTTTAGGTTTATTCCCATATATTTTTACAAGAACAAGACATTTAACATTTTCATTATCTCTTTCTTTGCCTTTATGATTAAGATTAATAATATATGGATGATTAAATAAAACAAATCATATGTTTACTCATTTAGTACCACAAAATACACCCTCTTTATTAATACCTTTTATAGTAATAATTGAATCAATTAGAAACATAATTCGAACAATCACCCTATCAGTACGATTAACAGCGAATTTAATTGCTGGACATTTATTAATAACTTTATTAAGTAATACAAGAAGATTAATAACAACACCTTCAATTTTAATTTTAATTATTATTCAATTTATATTACTTACCTTAGAATCAGCTGTTGCAATCATTCAAGCATATGTATTTATAATTTTAAGAACATTATATTCTAGAGAAGTAAATTATGTCAAAAAATAACCACCCATTTCATCTAGTAGATTATAGACCATGACCTTTACTAAGATCATTAAGAACAATAATTTTATTAATAGGTTCAATTAAATGGTTCCACTATAATAACCCAACATTAATTTTATTAGGAATTGTACTAACTTTAATGATTATATTTCAATGATGACGGGATATTATTCGTGAAAGAACATTTCAAGGTAATCATACAATAATAGTAACAAACGGGATACGATTAGGAATAATTCTATTTATTATCTCAGAAATTCTTTTTTTTGCTTCATTTTTTTGAACATTTTTTCATTGTTCTCTATCTCCAAATATTGAAATTGGAAGAACATGACCCCCTCAAGGAATTAAAACCTTTAATCCTATAGATATTCCTTTATTAAATACAGTTATTTTAATCACATCAGGAATAACAATTACATGATCTCATCATAGAATTATAAATAATAATAAAATTCAAACAATAAAAAGATTATTCATTACAATTATACTAGGGATTTTATTCACATTTTTTCAAGCATATGAATATATACAAGCCCCTTTTACAATAGCAGATTCAATTTATGGATCTACATTTTTTATAGCAACAGGGTTTCACGGAATTCATGTAATAATTGGGACAACTTTTTTATTAATTAACTTTATTCGGCTAAAAAATAATCATTTTTCTTTATTTCATCATTTTGGGTTTGAAGCTGCAGCTTGATACTGGCACTTTGTAGATGTGATTTGATTATTCTTATATATTTCAATTTATTGATGAGGAAAATAAAAATTCATTAAAATTTATATAATATAATAAGTATAATTGATTTCCAATCAAAAAGTCTAAATAATTTAGTATAAGTAATAAAATTAATTCTATTAATAATTACAATTACACTTATTTTATCAATAACCATTATAATAGTAGCATCAATTTTATCTAAAAAAAGATTATATGATCGAGAAAAAAATTCTCCATTTGAATGTGGATTTGACCCTAACAGTTTAACTCGAATACCTTTTTCAATCCGATTTTTCTTAATTACTGTTATTTTCTTAATTTTTGATGTAGAAATCACATTAATATTTCCTATAGTAATAACCTTATCACTATTAAACTTAAAATTATGAATTTATATTTCAAGATATTTTATTATAATTCTAATTTTAGGTACTTATTATGAATGAAAATTTGGGGCTCTAAATTGATTATAGGATAATAGTTAAATAATAAACATTTGATTTGCATTCAAAAATTAATAATTTTAATTATTTTATCTTAAAGTTTGAAATAAATTTTATATTCAGTTTCGACCTGAAATTTTAGTTAATAAATTATTAACTCTAACTTATTTTTCTTTATTTAATTAATTGAAGCCAAAAAGAGGCATATTAATGTTAATAATAAGATTGAAATAAAAAATTTCCAATTAAAGAAATATGAAGATTCAAATAAAAGCTTCTAACTATTTATTTTAACGATTTAATTTCGTTTATATTTCTATTATGTGTGTGTATATATATATATATATATATATATATATTTATATAGTTTATTTAAAACATTATATTTTCAATATAAAAAAAAGATATTTCTTTATAAATTATATATGTTTATATACATATATATATATATATATATGTATATATATATAAACATATATAATTTTGTTTAAAGATTAAAATAATCATAATGGTATCTTCAATAACATGCTTTAAATTTAAGCTATTTAAACAAAATTTAATTCATAAAAAATATAATAAATACAAATATTAGTATCAAATTAATTAAATTACAAAAATAAAAATATAATAAATCCAAATAAGAAGAAAATTTATTTAAAAAAAATAAGTAACTTTGGCCCAAATAAGATTCTATTCAACCCTGATCTCTACTAATTATTAAAAATTTTCTAATAATTAAAAAATTTTTAATAACACCAAAAGTAGAAATAATTGGCAAAAATCATATTATTCTAAAAAATATAATTAAATTATAAAATTTAATGTTTATTAAATTTAATCCTATATAATAAAAATAATACCCTATAATTAATCCAATTAAAATTAAATAAATAGGTAATAATTTAAAATAAAAAGGCATGCAAATTATATAAGGAAAAGGAAATATAATTCAACTCATAATCCTGCCTTTAAATAAAACTATAAATATTAAACCCAATAAACTTTTATTTAATTCTCTAAAATAATCATTTATAATATTTAAAGTAAATATTTTAAATCCACTAATTATAGAAAAATAAATTAAACGAAAAGTATAACTCACAGTTAATAAAGTAGAAATAATTAAAATAAAAATAATAAATAAATTAAAATTTAATATTAAAATTCTTTCTAAAATTAAATCTTTAGAGTAAAATCCAGCTAAAAAGGGAAACCCACATAAAGATAAGTTAGAAAAATTAAAAGAAATTGAAATTAAAGGAAATTGATTACATATTGAACCTATAAAACGAATATCTTGTAAATCAAATATATTATGAATTATAATACCAGCACATATAAATAATAAAGCTTTAAAATATGCATGCATTAATAAATGAAAAAAAGCTAATTCACTAAATCCTAAAAACAAAATTCTCATTATTATTCCTAACTGCCTTAAAGTTGATAAAGCAATAATTTTTTTTAAATCAAATTCAAAATTTGCTCTTAAACCAGATATAAATATTGTTAAACTAGAAATTAACAAAAATCAAATCTTAAAATCTATATTATTAAATAATCTTTCAAATCGAATTAATAAATAAACCCCAGCAGTAACTAAAGTTGATGAATGAACTAATGAAGAAACAGGGGTAGGGGCCGCTATAGCTGCGGGTAATCATGAAGAAAAAGGAATCTGAGCACTTTTAGTAAAAGCTGCAATAAAAATATATAAAGTAATTAAAATTATAATTTTATCATTATTCATAAAATCTAAATAAAAAATATAATTTCAAGAACCAAAATTTATTATTCAAGCAATTGATATTAATAAAGCCACATCCCCAATTCGATTAGAAAGAACTGTAATTATTCCGGCATTAAAAGATTTTAAATTTTGATAATAAATTACTAAACAATAAGAAATTAAACCTAATCCATCTCACCCCAATAAAATTCTAATTAAATTAGGGCTAATAATAAGTAAAATTATAGAAAAAACAAATAAAATTATTAATATAACAAAACGATTAAATATTAAATCCCTACTTATATACTTAATTCTATAAAACATAATAAAAGAAGAAATAAACAAAACAGTACTTATAAAAAATAAAGACTTTCAATCTAATAAAATTGTTATAACTACTGAACAAGAATTTATTCTTAAAATATTATACTCAATAAAATAAATCAAATCAAATAAAATAAAATTTATACCAAAAATAAATATAAATATACTTAAAATAAACAAAATAACAAAAAAATATATTCCTAAATTTATAATTTAAAATATTTTAAATAATATAATTTTGACACCACAAATCAACGTTTTAAAATTAAACTATTTAAATTTTTAGTATTAAATTAATAAAACAAATAACTCTCTATTTAAAATTAATAAATTTAAAGGAATTCAATGTAATATTAATAAAATAAACTCTCGCAAATAACCCTGAGAAAAAGAATAAATATAATTTGCATAATTTCCATGTTGTGTAAATGAATATAAATATAACGAATATGAAGCACTAAAAAAAGTTAATAAAATTAATAAAATAATTAATAAACTTCTTCATCTAACTAATCTATTAATTAAAATAATTTCACCTAATAAATTTAATGAAGGGGGAGCAGATATATTAGAAGAACATAATAAAAATCATCATAATCTTAAACTAGGTATAAAATTAATTAATCCTTTATTAATTAATAACCTTCGTCTACCTAAACGTTCATAAATAATATTAACTAAACAAAATAACCCAGATGAACATAAACCATGAGAAATTATTAATAAATAAGACCCTCTAATCCCTCAAATACTTAAAGTTATTAAACCTCTTAATAATATTCTCATGTGAGCTACTGAAGAATATGCAATTAATGATTTTAAATCAATTTGATATAAACAAATTAAACTAATAATAATACCCCCAATTATTCTAATTCTAATTCAAATAAAATTAAATTTATTTCCTAAATAAACTAAAATATTAAATACTCGTAATAAACCATATCCACCTAACTTTAATATAATAGCAGCCAAAATTATAGATCCTGAAATAGGGGCTTCAACATGAGCTTTTGGTAATCACAAATGAACTAAAAATATTGGAACTTTTACTAAAAAAGATAAAATCATAAATAAATAAAGATAATTTAAAGATAAATTAATAACACCTTCAATATATATATATATACTTAACGTAAACTCTATATAATATACATAAATAATAGAAATTAATAAAGGTAAAGAAGAAAATAATGTATAAAAAAATAAATAAAAACTAGCTTGAATTCGATCTAACTGAAATCCTCAGCCAAAAATTAAAAATAATACAGGGATTATTCTTGCTTCAAAAAATAAATAAAATATTATTAAATCTATTACTCTAAAAGATAAAAACAAAAATATTATTATTATCAAAATAATAAAAATAAAATAACCCTTAAATAAATTTAATTCATAAACTTTAGATCTAGAAATAAATATTAATGCCCCAATTCAAAAAGTTAATAAAATTAAACCATATGATAAAATATCACACCCTAAAAATCTTCCTAACTGAATTAAATTATATATAGATAAACTAGAAAATATAAATAAAAATCTTAAAATAAATAAAAAAATTTGAAATATTCAAAAATTTAACTTAAATCTCAAAGGAATAATAAATAATAAAAATATAAAAGTTTTTATCATTTTATAATAAATTTAAAACTTGAAAGTAATCATTTCCATTTAATCGAATTATTAAAATTAAAATAGATAACCCTAATACCCCCTCACAAACTCTAAAAGTCAAAAAAATTATTCTAAAAAATATTTCTATTTCATTCAAATTTAAATAAATAATAATTAAAAAAAATAAGGATATAACAATAAATTCTAACCTTAATAAAACTATTAACAAATGAAATCGATTTATTCTAAATCTTAATAACCCAATAAAAAAAATTAAATAAGTTAATTCAAATAAAAATAATAAATTAATAAGTTTTAATAGTTTAAATAATAAAATATTGATTTTGTAAATCAAAAATAAGAGTCATCTTTTAAAACTTCAGAAAAAAGTATAACTACTTTTCAATAATCTCCAAAATTAACATTTTAAATAAACTATTTTCTGCATAACAAAATTTTTTTTAATATTAATATTTATAAATAGAATTTTTTTTTTAATTTGTAAAACTCCTCTATCTATGGGACTAACATTACTTATACAAACTTTAATAATTACAATAAATTCAGCATTAATTAATTTTAAATTTTGATTTTCATATATTTTATTTATTATTATATTAGGAGGAATATTAGTTTTATTTATTTACATTACAAGACTAACAGCTAACATAAAATTTAAATTTAATAAAAAAATAATAATTTTAATAATATTAATTATATTATTAATGTCTATTTACCTATTATACTTAAATAATAATAATTATTATTTAAATACAAATAGAGCATTAAATTTAACTAATTTAGAATTAGAAATAAATTTTTATTTAAAATCATCTTTAAAAAAAATGTTTTATTATCCTAATTATAAAATTTTACTAATTATTATTAATTATTTATTATTTACATTATTCATTATTGTAAAAATTATTAATATTAACAAGGGGCCTCTACGAAAAACATAATATAATATTATGAAAAAAAATTCTATTTTTAAAATTTTAAATAACTCATTAATTAATTTACCAACCCCCTCTAATATTTCATCAATATGAAATTTTGGATCATTATTAGGATTATGTTTAATAATTCAATTAATTACAGGCATCTTTCTTTCCATACATTATTCAGCAAATACTGAAATAGCATTTTCAAGAGTAATTCACATTTGTCGAGATATTAATTATGGTTGATTTATACGAATAATACATGCAAATGGGGCATCATTTTTTTTTATTTGTATTTACATTCATATTGGACGAGGAATCTATTATAGATCTTACCATTTTTTTAATACTTGATTAATTGGAATTTTAATTTTATTTATAACTATAGGGGCAGCTTTTATAGGGTATGTTTTACCATGAGGACAAATATCATTTTGGGGGGCAACAGTTATTACAAATTTATTATCAGCAATCCCTTACATTGGAACAATAATAGTTCAATGATTATGAGGGGGATTTTCAGTTGATAACCCAACACTTACACGATTTTTTTCATTCCATTTTATTATCCCCTTTTTAATTTTAGCATTAACTATAATACATTTAATATCTTTACATTCTACAGGATCAAATAACCCCCTAGGAACAAATAGAAATCTTGATAAAATTCCCTTTCACCCTTATTTTACATTTAAAGATATTATTGGATTTATAATAATATTATTTATTTTAATTAATTTAATTACTATTTCACCTAATTATTTAGGAGACCCTGATAATTATATTAAAGCAAACCCTATACTAACCCCTATTCATATTAAACCTGAATGATATTTTTTATTTGCCTATGCAATTTTACGATCAATTCCTAATAAATTAGGGGGAGTAGTTGCTTTAATTTTATCAATTTTAATCTTATTAATTTTACCTTTCCTACATAACAAAAATTTTAAAGGATTAACATTTTATCCTTTAAATCAATTAATTTTCTGAATATATATCAGTATAATTATTATACTAACATGAATTGGGGCAAACCCAGTTGAAACTCCTTATATTATTATTGGACAACTAATTACTTTTTGTTATTTCTTATATTTTTTAATTAATCCAATAATTTCTTATATTTGAGATTTATTACTAAAATAATATATATATATATATATATATATATTAAATTTAATTAATCAATGAACTTGAATAATAAGTATATGTTTTGAAAACATATTAAAAAAGTTTAAATCTTTTATTGATTTACTTAAATTAAAATAAAATTACATAATATAAAAACTTTAATATCAAAATAAAAATTAAATAATTTAAAGAAATTGGCAAAAATCTTTTTCAAGATATTATTATTAATTTATCATACCGCATCCGAGGAAGAGTCCCCCGAATTAAAATAAATAAATAAGAAATAAAAACTAATATTATATAAAAAAATAAACTAAATAAATTACCCCCTAAAAATAATAAAGTAAATAATATTCTTATAAATAAAATTCTTGAATATTCAGCTATAAAAATTAAAGCAAATCCCCCACTTCTATATTCAACATTAAATCCAGATACCAACTCAGACTCCCCTTCAGAAAAATCAAAAGGAGTTCGATTTATTTCTGCTAAACAAATAATAAATCATACAATTACTAAAGGAAACATAATAAAAATAAATCAATAATTTAACTGAAATTTATAAAAATCTAAAAATCTAAATCTTTCAACTAAAAAAATAAAAAATAATAAAATAATTACTATTCTTACTTCATAAGAAATTACTTGAGCTACAGACCGTAATCTTCCTAATATTGCATATTTAGAATTAGAAGATCACCCACAAATTATAATTGAATACACTCTAATTCTTGTACAGCATAAAAAAAATAAAACATTTAAATTAAATGAATATATATTAGTAAAATAAGGTATAATTAATCATAAAACTAAAGATAAAAATAAACTAAAAATAGGAGATAAATAATAAGGAAAATAATTAGATAATAAAGGAAATATTTGTTCCTTAGAAAATAATTTAATAGCATCACAAAAAGGCTGTAAAATACCCATAAATCCAACCTTATTTGGCCCTTTACGAAATTGAACATAACCTAAAACTTTTCGTTCAAATAAAGTCAAAAAAGCTACCCCAACTAAAACCATAATTATTAAAATTAAAGACCTAATTAAAATTAAAAATAATTCTAATAAATTAATTACTAAATGTATAAATATAATTATACTTAAATAAATTCTAAATTTATCACAATAATCTGTCAAAATAGCATAATAAAATTAATATTAATCATAACTAAAAATTATTAAATTAAAATTTCATTCCTTTCGTACTAAAAATTTTTTTATAGTTTAAGGATAGAATCCAACCTGGCTTACACCGGTTTGAACTCAGATCATGTAAAATATTAAAGGTCGAACAGACCTAAATTTTAAGCTTCTACACCTAAATTTTAATTTTAATCCAACATCGAGGTCGCAATCTCTTAAATCGATAAGAACTCTAAAAAAAATTACGCTGTTATCCCTAAGGTAATTTAATCTATTAATCAAAAATAAAGGATCAATAAAATCAATAATCATTGTAAAAATTTTAAAAAAGTTTATTAAATTTTCCTATCACCCCAACAAAATAAAAATTATTCTATTAACAAAATTTAATTTTTAATAAAAAAATTTTTATAAAACTCTATAGGGTCTTCTCGTCCTCTAAAAATATTTAAGCTTTTTAACTTAAAAATTAAATTCAATAATTAATTTAAAAAAAGACAGTTTATATTTTGTCAAATCATTCATTCCAGTCCCCAATTAAGAAACTAATTATTATGCTACCTTTGCACAGTCAAAATACTGCGGCTATTTAAAATACTCATTGAGCAGATCAAATTTTAAATTATATTCAAAAAACGATGTTTTTGTTAAACAAGCAAATATAAATTATTGCCGAATTCCTTTAATTAACCTAACATTTTAATTAAATTTTATAAAATTTAATTTACTAATTATATCATTATTAATTAAATAAAAAAATTAAATAAAAAATTTTAATAAAAAATTAAATAAATAAAAAATTTTAAATAAATAAATAATAAATTAAAACATTTTTATAAATATATCTATTTCTAAGATTAATATATATATATACACACACATGTATATCATCAATAAAATATATTATAATAATATACTTTAAAGCTTATCCCCTAAAATATTTATATTAAATAAATAATAATAATAATAAATTATTACTATTATATATATAATTAATATATAAATTAAATTTATTTATTAAAAAATTAGATAACTTTAAAAACGAATAACATTTCATTACTAAATATATATTTAAAATAATAATATCACATTAAAAATTATAAATATTTAGATCTTTTAAATTCGAAAATAATATTAATAAATATTATTATTTTAATAAACCCTGATACACAAGGTACATAAAATAAATATTACTTTTTAAAAATCTAATTTTCATAATATTTAAAAATTCTTTAACAATACAAATAAACTATAATAAAAAAAATTTTATCTATAAAATATACAAAAACAAAAAAAAATAATTTTATTTAAATAAAATAATTTCAATAAAAATTAAAAAAAAAATAATTATTAAACTAAAATCAAATTATATTGAATCACACAATATTCTTTCTATTGTAAATAAAATACTTTAATTTAAAGATTTAATTTGAAGACAACTTATAAAAAAATAATTTATAAATCAAACAAATAAATATGTAATAAAATAATTTAATTTAAATCAAAAAAAAATATTACATAAT